CTTCCGGAGGAGCACGCATGCAAGAAGGAAGTTTGAGCTTGATGCAAATGGCTAAAATATCTTCTGCTTTATATGATTATCAATCAAATAAAAAGTTATTTTATGTATCAATCCTTACATCCCCTACCACAGGTGGGGTGACGGCCAGCTTTGGTATGTTGGGAGATATCATTATTGCCGAACCCAATGCTTACATTGCATTTGCGGGTAAAAGAGTAATTGAACAAACATTGAATAAGACAGTACCTGAGGATTCACAAGTGGCTGAATATTTATTCCATAAGGGCTTATTCGATCCAATCGTACCACGTAATCCTTTAAAGGGCGTTCTGGGTGAGTTATTTCGGCTACATGCTTTCTTTCCTTTGAATAAAAATTAGATCGATCAAGTAGAGCCTTAGAGTCTTAATTTAATAAGAGTATTAATTTATTAAAACTTAATAAAATTTTTTATGTGTGGTGATCAAGTAGTTATTTAATTTATAGGAATCAAATATAGGAATCAAAGTAAAAATACGAAGAATGGATTTTGTAAAAATACGAAGAATGGATTTTTTCTTTGGTAACATAAGATTTAATTGTAGAAAGAATCATCCAGATCATCTTTTTATCGATATTCCTGGTTACTAACCAGGAAATCCCTATTAAAAAAAATAAAAGAGTGAATTCTTTCTTCCGTGAAATTGGTTAACAAGGTCTTGCATCTTTCTATATCTCCCAAAAATCACCCCCCACTAAAAATCCTTTTTGTTGGGTCGTATTATTATAATGAATTCTTTGAGAATTTGTAATAAATCCTTTCTTTAGTAAATTTTTTAAAATTATTAAATTTATAAGACAAGAACAAGATAATAACTAATAATACGAATAATATAAAGATAATAACTAATAATACGAATAATATAAAGGGTGGATTATCATACATATATTTCATGTAGAAACATGTAGAAAGATTTATAGGTCCATTTATTTACATATTTATTGGATTTTATTAATTAATATATATTTATTAAAACATATACTTATATACTCCCTATTAAGTATATATACTCACTTAGGTATACTTAGTATAATATAACAATTATATATGAATTATAATATATCTTTATAACAATATAAGGATAAAGTTAAAATATTAATATAAAACAATAAATATAACAATAAATAACAGGTACAAATATTAAATCGAGGTACCCATTCTATGATAACTCTCAACAGCTTCCCCTCAATTTTTGTGCCTTTAGTGGGCTTAGTATTTCCGGCAATTGCAATGGCTTCTTTATCTCTTTATGTTCAAAAAAACAAGATTTTTTAGATACAATAAGGACGAATCTTTTTTTTTCAAGACTTACTTGGATCATAACACGGATATCTATTTAGTAGAATATGGTATAACATGTGGCTTCCTTCGGTCATAAGCTCTTATGTATGTATAAACATGATATTATGGGTAAATGAATTATCACTATTTTCAAATAGATCGGGATCGGGGAGAATTTCTGAAATGTAAAGTCAATATATCTATATGTATTCGGAAATCATGTGAAAGGGATGTTACTATTTTAGTTTGGACCTAATAAATTCGATGAATTACCCCTAAACGTTCACATCATAATAGTGCTGGTTGATGAGAGTTACTTCGGAAACAAAAAAAAGTAAAATAAAATTTATTTTTGTTATTCTCCCAATTCCAATAAAATGCAACTAGGTCTAGTTATAGTATGAGTTGGCGATCAGAACGTATATGGATAGAACTTATAGCGGGGTCCCGAAAAACAAGTAATTTCTGCTGGGCCTTTATTCTTTTTTTAGGTTCATTAGGGTTTTTATTGGTTGGAACGTCCAGTTATTTTGGTAGGAATTTTATATCTTTATTTCCTTCTCAGCAAATAATTTTTTTTCCACAAGGGATCGTGATGTCTTTCTATGGGATCGCAGGTCTTTTTATTAGCTCCTATTTGTGGTGCACAATTTCGTGGAATGTAGGTAGTGGTTATGATCGATTCGATATAAAAGAGGGCGTAGTGTGTATTTTTCGTTGGGGATTTCCTGGAAAAAATCGTCGCATATTCCTCCGATTCCTTATGAAAGACATTCAGTCCATCAGAATAGAAATTAAAGAAGGTATTTATGCTCGTCGTGTCCTTTATATGGAAATCAAAGGCCAGGGGGCCATTCCCTTGACTCGTACTGATGAGAATTTGACTCCACGAGAAATTGAGCAAAAAGCTGCTGAATTGGCCTATTTCTTGCGTGTACCAATTGAAGTATTTTGAAAAAAGGAACTGAAGAATGAATACTTTGCAAGAGAGAAAAAACTCAAGAATCCTCGTTTTTTTATATAGCATAACTTAACTGAAGTTTCTTCAGAACGCTTATTCGAACCAAAGCAAACGCTACGAAATAATTCTAAAACAAAATTGTTTGTGTCCACAATTTTTTTATGCGTATGTAAACCCACTTAACTCAATTCAGCAACAAATCTAAATACTAGATTCATCATATATTAAAACAAAACATTTCATAATAAATCATAATATAATAAAGTAAAGAATTTTTTTTTTTAGAAATATTTGATATTTTGATAGAACGGGAGTTCTTTCGTCTCGCAATCCGACTACTATTAATTTGAAGTGGGCTTTTTCTTATTCTATTTCTGTATTCTTTCTAAATTCAAGGACTAACCACTGTACTGAATCACAAAAAAAATAGGAAATAGATTCATGGGCTCGATAACTTGTAATAGAACTTATGCTTGATAGAAATATTAGTATCGTATAGAGTCGACGAACGAGGTGCGTTCAGTAAAAATTAAAAAATTCACAGACGAAAAAATGGCAAAAAAGAAAGTATTAATTTCCCTTCTATATCTTGCATCTATAGTATTTTTGCCTTGGTGGATCTCTCTCTCATTTAATAAAAGTCTGGAATCTTGGGTTACAAATTGGTGGAATACTAGGCAATCCGAAATCTTTTTGAATGATATTCAAGAAAAGAGTATTCTAAAAAAATTCATAGACTTAGAGGAACTCCTACGTTTGGACGAAATGTTAAAGGAATACCCGGAAGCACATTTACAAAAGCCTCGCATCGAAATCTACAAAGAAACGATCCAATTGATCAAGATGCACAATGAGGATCGCACGCATACAATTTTACACTTCTCGACAAATATAATCTGTTTCGTTATTCTAAGTGGTTATTCTATTATAGGTAATGAAGAACTTGCTATTCTTAACTCTTGGGTTCAAGAATTCCTATATAACTTAAGCGACACAATAAAAGCTTTTTCTATTCTTTTATTAACTGATTTATGTATAGGATTCCATTCGCCCCACGGTTGGGAACTAATGATTGGCTCTGTCTACAAAGATTTTGGATTTGCTCATAATGATCAAATTATATCCGGTCTTGTTTCTACTTTTCCAGTCATTTTAGATACAATTTTTAAATATTGGATCTTTCGTTATTTAAATCGTGTATCTCCTTCACTTGTAGTGATTTATCATTCAATGAATGACTGAAAAATGATTGAACGATCCAATTATAATATTTGTTACTTTGTGGATAAGCAAAACATTCAAAATTGTACTTATTCTTTCTACCCATCCAAGGGATTCCTTCAATATTCCAGTAAAATTATTTATATTTAAGTAAATAGCAAAATTATAGATAGGGAACTATACTAGCGACCTGCCTAATTTTATTGTATAAATTTTCGGGATCAATGATTGGACCATGCAAACTAAAAATACCTTTTCTTGGATAAAGAAAGAGATTACTCGATCCATTTCCGTATCGCTCATGATATATATAATAACCCAGGCACCCCTTTCAAATGCATATCCCATTTTTGCACAGCAGGGTTATGAAAATCCACGAGAAGCGACTGGCCGTATTGTATGTGCCAATTGCCATTTAGCTAATAAACCCGTGGATATCGAAGTTCCACAAGCGGTACTTCCTGATACTGTATTTGAAGCAGTTGTTCGAATTCCTTATGATCTGCAACTGAAACAAGTTCTTGCTAATGGTAAAAAAGGAGCTTTGAATGTAGGGGCTGTTCTTATTTTACCCGAGGGGTTTGAATTAGCCCCTCCCGATCGTATTTTGCCCGAGATAAAAGAAAAGATAGGAAATCTGTCTTTTCAGGGCTATCGCCCCACTAAAAAAAATATTCTTGTGATAGGTCCTGTTCCTGGTCAGAAATATAGTGAAATCACCTTTCCTATTCTTTCCCCGGACCCCGCTACTAAGAAAGATGTTCACTTCTTAAAATATCCCATATACGTAGGCGGGAACAGGGGAAGGGGTCAGATTTATCCCGACGGGAGCAAGAGTAACAATAATGTTTATAATGCTACAGCAGCAGGTATAGTAAGCAAAATCATACGAAAAGAAAAGGGGGGGTACGAAATAACCATAGCGAATGCATCGGATGGACGTCAAGTGGTTGATATTATCCCTCCAGGACCGGAACTTCTTGTTTCAGAGGGCGAATCCATCCAACTTGATCAACCATTAACGAGTAATCCTAATGTGGGTGGATTTGGTCAGGGGGATGCGGAAATAGTACTTCAAGATCCATTACGTGTCCAAGGTCTTTTGCTATTCTTGGCATCTGTTATTTTGGCACAAATCTTTTTGGTTCTTAAAAAGAAACAGTTTGAGAAGGTTCAATTGTCCGAAATGAATTTCTAGATCCGCGGATTTATCAACATCAAGCTCTAAAAATAAACAAATTTTTGTTGGCAATTATGTTATGTAATTATGTATAATCAAAAAAATTTTGCTTGTTTATATTCTTTCTTCTACCGGATTTCGGGAATTACTTATACCGCATTACTGGTCATAGTATATTGTGAAGAAGACTATTTGATTTTACTTAACTCTTCTTTATTTCTTTGTTTTTTCAATCCAAATTCAAACGGTATGATATAGAACGAATCAATAGTTTTATATTTGAATAGAATCAAAACAAAAGATAAATAAGCGGAGAA